AAGTTAGAAATAGAAATCAAAGATAAAAAAAAAGTGACAGACCTATTCAGATTCTGGTTTGAAAAACCTCTTGTAATTCTTCTTTTCAACTATAAACGATGGAATCGTCCATTGCGATATATAAAAAATGATCGATTTGAAAATGCTGTAAGAAATGAAATGTCACAATATTTTTTTTATACATGTATAAGTAACGGAAACAAAAGGATAGCTTTTACATATCCACCCGGTTTATCAACTTTTTTTGAAATGATACAAAAAAAGTTGTTTTTGTGCACGACAGAAAAAATTTCCCCGGAAGAATTGTATAATCATTGGGTTTATACCAATGAACAAAAGAGAAACAACCTGAGCAACGAATTTCTCAATCGAATTGAAGCTCTAGGCAAAGGGTTTCTTGATCTGGATGTACTTGAAAAAAGGACTAGATTGTGCAATGATGAGACTGAACAAAAATGCTTACCTAAAATGTATGATCCTTTTTTGAATGGCCCCCGTCGCGGAACAATACAAAATTCTTTATTCACCTCAATAGAAGATTCTATAACAACCTTTTGGATAAATAAGTTTCATGGTATCCTTGATACCGATTTCCGAGAATTTGAAAGTGAATTTGCAGGGGAACCGATGCCTAATTTGAATTTCAAAGTCCTTTCCTCATTTGCGGAACAAAAAAAAATTGATTCAGAAAATCAATCGAAAAATTTCTTCAATGCATCTACAACGTATCCTAATGATCAAACAATTATAGAAGAATCTCTTGAAATAAATGAAATCAAAAAAAAGGTTCCTCGGTGGTCATACAAATTGACCGACGATTTCAAAGACCAGGAGATAGAAAATGACGAAGAGTCAAGACTGGATCGTGGTATTCGTTCACGAAAAGCAAAACATGTAGTCATTTTTACTGATAATAAGAAGAACCAGAATACTCCTACTACTACCGAGAATACTAGTACTACCGAGAATATTAGTACTACCAAGAATATTAGCAATCAGAAAAAATCAGACGAAGTGAATTTGACACGTTATTCGCAACAATCAGATTTTCGTCGAGATCTAATCAAAGGATCCATGCGCGCTCAAAGACGTAAAACAGTTACTTGCGAACTGTTTCAAGCAACTGTGCATTCCCCACTTTTTTTTGACAGGGTAGATAAAACTTTTTTTTTTGATATCTCCGGAATGCTGAATTTGAGTTTCAAAAATTGGAAGGGGAAAGGCACGGAATTCAAAATTTCGAATTCTGAAGAGACAAAAGAAAAAGAAAAAAAAAAGGAGGAAAAAAGACAGGAAAATGAACGGATAATAATATCAGAAACTTGGGATACTCTTCTATTTGCTCAAGCAATAAGGGGTTATATGTTAGTAACCCAATCGATTCTTAGAAAATTTTTAGTATTGCCCTCATTGATAATAACCAAAAATTTTGGACGTATATTATTATGTCAATTCCCCGAGTGGCAGGAGGATTTTAAAGCATGGAGTAAAGAAATACATGTTAAATGCACTTATAATGGTATTCAATTGTCAGAAAAAGAATTTCCGAAAAATTGGTTAACTGACGGTATTCAGATAAAGATCCTATTTCCTTTCTGTCTGAAACCTTGGCACAGATCAAAAGTACAATTCAATCATAGGGATCCAATGAAAAAGAAAGGGAAAACAGAGAATTTTTGTTTTTTAACAGTTTGGGGAATGGAAGCTGAACTACCTTTTGGTTCTCCCCGAAAACGACCTTCCTTTTTTGAACCCGTCTGGCAAGAAATTGAAAAAAAACTTATAAAAGTGAAAAAGAAATGTTTTCTAGCTCTAAGAATTTTGAAAGAAAGAACAAAATTTTTGATAAAGGTTTCAAAAGAAAAAACACGATGGATTATCAAACTATTTCGATTTATAAAAATAAGAATGAAAAAACTTGCAAAAGTAAGTCAAATTCCATTATTTGGATTGAGAGAAATAGATGAATTGAGTACAAAAAAAAAAAAAATTATTTATATAAATAAAATAAGTAATCAGATTATTCATGAATCACCCATTCGAATTAGATCCACGGATTGGATAAATTATTCACTGATAGCAAAAAAAATAAAAGATGTGGCTGATAGGACAAGTATAATCAGAAATCAAATTGAAAAAATTGCAAAAGACAAGAAAAATATATTTCTAATTCCAAATAGAGATATTAGTTCTAACGAAAAAAGTTGTGATGATAAGGGATTAGAATCGCCGAAAATTATTGGGCAAATAGTAAAAAGAAAAAGTAACCGATTAATACGCAAATGGTACTATTTTATGAAATTTTTTATTGAAAGGGTATACATAGAAAGCCTTTTATGTATCATAACTAGTATCAGAATCAATGTAAAATTTATTCTTGAATCAAAAAACAAAAATTTTTTTAAATATAGTTCCAAAACAAATAAAAAAGAAATTGATGAAACAAATCCAAATAAAATTCATTTTTTTTCGACTATAAAAAAGTCACTTTTTAATAAGAAAAATTCACATATTTTTTGTGACCTTGCTTCTCTGCCACAGGCATATGTATTTTACAAATTATCACAAACCAAAATTTTTAACAAGTATCACTTGAGATCTGTACTTCAATATCGTGGAACACTTCTTTTTCTTAAGGATAGAATAAAAGATTCCTTTGGAACACAAGGAATATTTCATTCGGAATCAAGACATAAGAAACTTCACAATTTTAGAATGAATAAATGGAAAAACTGGTTAAGAGGACATTATCACTATCAATATGATTTTTCTCATACTAGATGGTCGCGATTAGTACCGCAAAAATGGCGAAAAAGAGTCCATCAAAGTTATATGGTTCAAACTAAAAACTTAACCAATTTTTATTTATATGAAAATGAAAAAGACCAATTAATTCATTACGAGAAACAAAAAAATTCTAATTATGCAGTGGATTCATTACTGAATCAAAAAGATCAATTTAAAAACTATAAATATGATTGTTTATCACATAAATATATTAATTATGAAGATAAGAAGGATTCATATATTTCTAGATCGCCATTACAAGTAAATGGGGAAAAAAAATTTCTCTATACTTACAACACATGTAATTACAATACATATAATCCTAAACTATTTTATTTGCCGGGAGATATATCTCTTAATAATTATCTAAGAGAAGATTATGATACGGATAGAAATCCGGATAGAAAATATTTTGATTGGAAAATTTTTCATTTTTGTATTAGAACAAAAATCGATATTGAGTGCTGGACCGATATGGATATCGAGGCCAACATTAATAAAAAAACTAAGACTCGGAATAATTTTTATCAAATAATTGAGAAAATTGATAAAAAGGATTTTTTTTATCTCGCGATTCATAAACAAATCAACCCATCCAATCAAACAAAAACTTATTTTGACTGGATGGAAATGAATGAAGAAATAATAAATTGTCCTATATCGAATTTGGAACTTTGGTTTTTCCCAGAATTTGTGTCACCTTACGGTGCATATAAAATTCAACCGTGGACCATACCAATGAATTTACTTCTTTTTCATTTTAATGAAAATAATAACGTTAGTGAAAAACAAAAAATTCACAGAAAGGAAAAAAAGGATCTTCCTATATTATCTAATCAAGAAAACTCTCTTGAATTAGAAAATCAAAATCAAGAAGAAAAAAAGAAGCCAGTCCAAGAAAATTTTGGATCAGATACACAAAAACAAGGGAATCCCGGATCAGATCCATCAAAACAACAAAAAGATGTTAAAAAAAATGTTAAAGAAGATTCTGATAGAGGATCAGACATTCAAAAATGTAAAAAGAAAAAAAAATCTACGAGTAATAGTAATATAGCAGCGGAATTAGATTTCTTCCTGAAAAGATATTTTCTTTTTCAATTAAGATGGGATAATCCTTGGAATAAAAAAATAATCAATAATGTCAAAGTCTATTGTCTACTGCTTAGACTGAAAAACCCAAAGGAAATTGCTATAGCCTCTATTCAAAGAGACGAAATGACTCTGGATGTAATGCCGATTTTGAAGACTCTAACTCTTTCAAAATTTATAAAAAGGGGAATTTTTATTATTGAACCAGCTCGGTTATCTATAAAATGGGATAGGCAGTTTCTTATGTATCAAACCATAGCTATTTCGCGGGTGCAGAAAAATAAAAACCAAACTCAAACTAATCGAAGATGCCAAGAAAAAAGACATGTCGATATGAATGGTCTTGAGAAATCCATTGCACGACATGAAAAGTTGGTTGGGACTAGAGACAAAAATCATTATGATTTGCTTGTTCTTGATAATATTTTATCTCCTAAACGTCGTAGAGAATTGAGAATTCGAATTTGTTTAAATTCGGGGAATTTTAATATTGTGGATAGAAATCCAGTATTTTGCAATGGTAACAGTGCTAGTAAATATGTTACCTTTTTAAACGAAGGAGGACATCTTGATATAGATATAAATAAATTTCTTAATTTTAAATTATTTCTTTGGCCCAATTATCGATTAGAAGATTTAGCTTGTATGAATCGCTATTGGTTTGATACTAATAATGGTAGTCGTTTCAGCATGTCAAGGATACATCTGTATCCACGCTTGATAATTAGTTGATGGCACATTTCCTATGGATCGCGTGTCGTATATGTTCTGGTATATGAAAACAAGCAGATATACACACGTGTTATATTACATTCTATTCTGGTACATGATACCGATTATCATATCAGAAATGAATTGGCAGTCTTTTCAAAATTTTCTCTGTTTTTGGTGCAAAATGTATCATCCATCTTTTTTTTGTATCCATATCCGAAAAATTGAAAATTGGGTTGATTAATTGAATTCAATTTTATAAAAAAAAAAAAAACAGACGTATAAGTATATGAATAAATTCAGATTTCATTGTTGTGTATAACAAATTCAAACGACTTTTGAATATTATTATTACTGATCGGTAAAATCCATATTTGTAAAAAAAAGGGGGAAGGAGCCTTATTTTATGGTAAAAAATTCATTCATCCCGGTTATTTCGCAAGAAGAAAAGGAAGAAAATAAGGGGTCTGTTGAATTTCAAATATTAAGTTTCACCAATAAGATACGGAGACTTACTTTACATTTAGAATTGCACAGAAAAGATTATTTATCTCAGAGGGGTTTACGAAAAATTCTGGGAAAACGTCAACGTCTGCTGGCTTATTTGTCAAAGAAAAATAGAGTACGTTATAAAGAATTAATTAGTCAATTGGATATTCGGGAGCGAAAAACTCGTTAAGTTAATTTGAAAATTCATTTTGAATTCTTTGATTTATTATATTTTTATATTGAATATTCTATTTTTTAGATTTTTCATTTTGATGAACTTTGTTTTCAGCAATTCATGAAATAATGAATCGGAGAAAAAATATATGACTGTACCAACTACAAGAAAAGATCTAATGATAGTCAATATGGGTCCTCAGCACCCATCAATGCATGGTGTTCTTCGACTCATCGTTACTCTAGATGGTGAAGATGTTATTGACTGTGAACCCATATTGGGTTATTTACACCGAGGAATGGAAAAAATTGCAGAAAATCGAACAATTATACAATATCTGCCTTATGTAACACGTTGGGATTATTTAGCTACTATGTTTACAGAGGCAATAACGGTAAATGCACCAGAACAGTTGGGAAATATTCAAGTACCTAAAAGAGCTAGTTATATTAGAGTCATTATGCTGGAATTGAGTCGCATAGCTTCTCATTTATTATGGCTTGGCCCTTTTATGGCGGATATCGGTGCGCAGACTCCTTTCTTCTATATTTTCAGAGAGAGAGAATTGGTATATGATCTATTCGAAGCTGCCACAGGTATGCGAATGATGCATAATTATTTCCGTATTGGAGGAGTAGCTGCTGATCTACCCCATGGCTGGATAGATAAATGTTTGGATTTCTGTGATTATTTTGTAACAGGGGTTACTGAATATCAAAAGCTTATTACGCGGAATCCTATTTTTTTGGAACGAGTTGAAGGAGTGGGCTTTATTAGTGGAGAGGAAGCAATAAATTGGGGCTTATCCGGACCCATGCTACGAGCTTCCGGAATTCAATGGGATCTTCGTAAAGTTGATCATTATGAGTGTTACGACGAATTTGATTGGGAAGTACAATGGCAAAAAGAAGGAGATTCTTTAGCTCGTTATTTAGTCCGAATCGGTGAAATGATGGAATCTATAAAAATTATTCAACAGGCTCTGGAACGAGTTCCCGGGGGGCCGTATGAAAATTTAGAGGTACGGCGCTTTGATAGAGAAAGAGATTCCGAATGGAATGATTTTGATTATCGATTCATTAGTAAAAAACCTTCGCCCGCTTTTGAATTGTCGAAACAAGAACTTTATGTAAGAGTAGAAGCCCCAAAGGGGGAATTGGGAATTTTTCTGATAGGGGATCAGAGTGTTTTTCCCTGGAGATGGAAAATTCGTCCGCCGGGTTTTATCAATTTGCAAATTCTTCCTCAGTTAGTTAAAAGAATGAAATTGGCCGATATTATGACAATTCTAGGTAGTATAGATATCATTATGGGAGAAGTTGATCGTTGAAATGATAATTGATACGACAAAAGTACAACAAGCTATCAATTCTTTTTCCAGATCGGAATCATTAAAAGAGGTTTATGGATTCATATGGTTGCTTGTTTCTATTTTTACTCCTTTATCGGGAATTATAATAGGAGTACTCGTAATTGTGTGGTTAGAAAGACAAATATCTGCAGGGGTACAACAACGTATTGGACCAGAATACACCGGCCCTTTGGGAATTCTTCAAGCTCTAGCAGATGGGACCAAACTGCTTTTCAAAGAGGATCTTCTCCCATCTAGAGGGGATATTCGTTTATTCAGTCTCGGGCCATCTATAGCGGTCATATCTATTTTATTAAGTTATTCAGTAATTCCTTTTGGATATCACCTTGTTCTCGCCAATCTCAGTATAGGCGTTTTTTTATGGATTGCTATTTCAAGTATTGCTCCTATTGGACTTCTTATGTCAGGATATGGATCGAATAATAAATATTCTTTTTTAGGTGGCCTACGAGCTGCCGCTCAATCGATTAGTTATGAAATACCATTAACTTTATGTGTGTTATCAATTTCTCTACGTGCGATTCGTTAGGACATTTACTTTTTTTTTTTAAGAATCAAAATAGGTAAAAAAAAAAGTAAATGTATTAAATAGATATATTCTATTCATTTTTTTCATCATTCAGGGCGATGAACTAAACCAGATAGTTATATGAGTGAAACAAAACAGCTTAGAAATTGGCAGTAAAAAATGGAGTCTCATTCCCTAAGTACAAGAGTTAAGCGGAAGTAAAAATACGGAGTAGAAACTGTTTCCCAAAAATTGGTGGATTAGTCATCATGGTTTGAAGCGGGTACAAAAGATCAACCTGTATGGAGTTTTTACTTTTGACTATTGTTTGTATTACCATACCGGGAGTCGAGTAAAAATTAGTGGACGGTTAGGAATACCAAGGTACGCAAAGGATTAGTAATGGAAATAATGTAAGTTACCCATAAAGGGTATTTCTGCATAAAAGGAATCCTAATGGGGACTTTAAGTTGGTAGAAACGATTAAGCAGTACTTCTCCACGATCCCAATCCAAAGTATGCTCCTATCCACTGATTAAAGAAATAACTATCAGGAACGAAGTAATCCTTTATATTTTTTTTAGATGAATTTTTTATGAGTATGAGAAAGAAGAATAGGAACGAAAGAACCAGACTGCATTTGCAATGAAAAAAAAAAAGGATAAGATCAATTCAGAAGCACTTTTTTTTTAGAGCAGACAGAATTGCATTGGTCTAATTCTGGACTCTCCAATGTATTTTTACTCGATCTACTCTACAAGCAGAGCGAGATAATATTAAATTAAATAAGTCCTTATATTTATTTGTGGCCATTGAGGAGCCGTATGAAGCTGAAGTCTCATGTACGGTTTTGCAATAGTGGCGGGGACAGTGATGTTATTGTCGACTATGATTATCTAACAGTTCAAGTACAGTTGATATAGTTGAGGCGCAGTCAAAATATGGTTTTTTGGGGTGGAATCTGTGGCGTCAACCTATAGGGTTTATGGTTTTTCTAATTTCTTCCCTGGCAGAATGTGAGAGATTACCTTTTGATTTACCCGAAGCAGAAGAAGAATTAGTTGCGGGTTATCAAACCGAATATTCAGGTATCAAATTTGGTTTATTTTATGTTGCTTCCTATTTAAACCTACTAGTTTCTTCATTATTTGTAACAGTTCTTTACTTGGGCGGTTGGAATCTCGCTATTCCGGACATATTCATTCCTGAGCTTTTCAGAATTAATGAAGCGTGCGGAGTCTTTGGAACGACAATTGGTATCTTTATTACATTAGCTAAAGCTTATTTGTTCTTGTTCATTCCTATCACAACAAGATGGACTTTACCTAGGATGAGAATGGACCAACTGTTGAATCTTGGGTGGAAATTTCTTTTACCTATTTCTTTAGGTAATCTATTATTGACAACTTCTTTTCAACTCCTTTCACTGTAAGGGCATAGGATGTTATAGATTCATAATTTCTATCGAACAAGAGAAAGAAACGTTAAATTATTCATAGATATTCACGATATGTTCCCTATGGTAACTGGGTTCATGAATTTTGGTCAACAAACAGTCCGAGCCGCAAGGTATATTGGTCAAAGTTTTATGATTACCTTATCCCACGCGAATCGTTTACCTGTAACTATTCAATATCCTTATGAAAAATTGATCACATCAGAGCGTTTTCGTGGTCGAATACATTTTGAATTTGATAAATGTATTGCTTGTGAAGTCTGTGTTCGTGTATGCCCTATTGATTTACCCGTTGTTGATTGGAAATTGGAAACTGATATTCGAAAGAAACGATTGCTTAATTACAGTATTGATTTTGGAATCTGTATATTTTGTGGTAACTGTGTCGAGTATTGTCCAACAAACTGTTTATCAATGACTGAAGAATATGAACTTTCTACTTATGATCGTCACGAATTGAATTATAATCAAATTGCTTTGGGTCGGTTACCAATGTCAGTAATTGGAGATTATACAATTCGAACAATTATGAATTCGACCCCAATAAAAAAAAAACCGCGGGTAAACCCCTTGATTCAATAACAATTACCAATTACTAAGATTCATTTTTGATTGAAAGGAACGAAGCTTCTTTCATTTTGCTTAGTCAATAACTAAGAATCCTAACTACTAACTATAGGTTGTGAGAATCGCAGCTTGCTTTGTATTGAAAATATATTCATATATCTATTATCTATGATGATTTTGAAATCAATAAATATATTATTATTATTATATAAAATATAAATAATAATATATAAAATATAAATAATAATAGTAATATATAGAATATAAAATATAAATAATAATAGTAATATATAGAATTAATAGTAATAAAAGAATCGATAAATTGAATTTTGAACGGCTCTTTTTTCGTATAGAGAAACAAGATGCAATTAAATTCTTATCTTAATACTTAATATTAAATTCTTAATTTAATATAATATTGTGTATCTACATTAACCAACACCCCATTAGGATTAGGATTGAATTTAATTCAATTAGGAACATATTAACAAATTAGGGTAACGTCTTCTTTCCAGGTCTGGTCAATAAGGTCATGAAACATTTCGACTTAATTAAAATGAAATTTATCTCTTATTTTACAAAATTTATCTCTTATTTTACATATAATATAATGGATTTACCTGCACCAATACATGATTTTCTTTTAGTATTTTTGGGGTTGGGTCTTATAGTCGGCGGGCTAGGAGTAGTATTATTTACCAATCCAATTTATTCTGCCTTTTCGTTGGGATTGGTTCTTGTTTGTATATCCTTATTCCATATTCCATCGAATTCACATTTTGTAGCTGCTGCACAGCTCCTTATTTACGTAGGAGCCATAAATGTCCTAATTGTATTTGCTGTGATGTTCATGAATGGTTCAGAATATTACAAAGATTTCCGTCTTTGGACCGTTGGAGATGGAGTCACTTCACTGGTTTGTACAAGTATTTTTGTTTCACTAATTACTACTATCTCAGATACGTCCTGGTACGGGATTATTTGGACCGCAAGATCAAACCAAATTATAGAGCAAGATTTGATAAATAGGGGTCAACAACTTGGGATTCATTTATCAACAGAATTTTTTCTTCCATTTGAACTTATTTCTATAATTCTTTTAGTTGCCTTGATAGGTGCAATTGCTATGGCTCGTCAGTAATAAATACTTAGAAACAAAAAAGGACTTCTTTTGTTCTGTCTTATCTCATCTATTTTTATTTTCCCATTTGAATTCGTGTAAAAAAGGTTAATGTTTTAGTTCGATCTATTACCCTTACCTTTCTTTATTACATTACGCACTTGTTCTTGTTATATTCTAGTCAATCGAATCGGTTGACTTATTGTTCATATTGAAATGAATCTAGATTGAATTAATGAGGGGTAGTTCAATGATGCTCGAGCATGTATTGGTTTTGAGTGCCTATTTATTATCTATCGGTATCTATGGATTGATTACAAGTCGAAATATGGTTAGAGCACTTATGTGTCTTGAGCTTATGCTGAATGCGGTTAATATGAATTTCATAACATTTTCTGATTTATTTGATAGTCGCCAATTAAAAGGAGACATTTTCTCGATTTTTGTTATAGCTATTGCAGCCGCCGAAGCGGCTATTGGATTAGCTATTGTTTCATCAATTTATCGTAACAGAAAATCAACTCGTATCAATCAAGCGAATTTTTTGAATAAATAGTGGTAATCATATGCATATAAATAAAGAAAAGAATTAGAATATTCACCGATGCAAATTGACACGCGCGGCAGAAACATATGATAATATTTCCTAAAATGTAAGAAATCGAAGTACCCTGGCCCTCTCGCATGAGCAAATCCAGAAGTAGATTGAGAACAACTTAATACTAAATTCTGATAAATCATTGATTCATCTGGTGTCTAAATATACGATTCATTTACTAATTTACTAGATCGAAATTTTATGACGTTCAAAAAAATTTATAGATCCAATGTCACATTCAGTAAAGATTTATGATACATGTATAGGGTGTACTCAATGTGTACGAGCCTGCCCCACAGATGTATTAGAAATGATACCTTGGGACGGATGTAAAGCTAAGCAAATTGCTTCTGCTCCAAGAACAGAGGACTGTGTAGGTTGTAAAAGGTGTGAATCCGCCTGTCCAACAGATTTTTTGAGTGTGCGGGTTTATTTATGGCATGAGACAACTCGTAGCATGGGTCTAGCTTATTGATACGTTGCAAAAAAAAACTCCACCTGCATCCATTTGATTTCTCTTTACCGACAAAAACCCGTACTATTACTATAATTTTATATATAATGATATATTTACGAGTACGGGTTTTTCTGGTCAAAGTGTATCTTGTTTTTACCACGAATTCTTTTCCCTGTTTAACATTAATTGTTGTTTTGCCGATATTCGCGGGTTCTTCAATTTTCTTTTTCCCTCATAGGGGAAATAAGGTAATTAGATGGTATACTATCTGTATTTGTTTATTAGAACTCCTTCTCACCACCTACACATTTTGTTATCACTTTCAATTGGACGATCCACTAATCCAAATGGAACAGGATTATAAATGGATAAATATTTTTGATTTTCACTGGAGACTCGGAATCGACGGACTTTCCATAGGACCCATTTTACTAACGGGATTCATTACTACTTTAGCCACTTTGGCGGCTTGGCCAGTTACTCGCGATTCGCGATTGTTCCATTTCCTGATGTTAGCAATGTACAGCGGTCAAATAGGATCATTTTCTTCTCGAGATCTTTTACTTTTTTTCATCATGTGGGAGTTAGAATTAATTCCTGTTTACCTACTTCTATCCATGTGGGGAGGGAAGAAACGTTTGTACTCAGCTACAAAGTTTATTTTGTACACTGCGGGGGGTTCAATTTTTCTCTTAATGGGAGTTCTAGGTATGGGTTTATATGGTTCCAATGAACCAACATTAAATTTTGAAACATCAGCTAATCAGTCGTATCCTGTAGCATTGGAAATTTTATTTTATTTTGGATTTTTTATTGCTTATGCTGTCAAACTGCCGATTATACCCCTACATACATGGTTACCGGATACCCATGGAGAAGCACATTATAGTACATGTATGCTTTTAGCCGGAATCTTATTAAAAATGGGAGCGTACGGACTGATTCGGATCAATATGGAATTATTACCCCACGCTCATTCTATATTTTCTCCTTGGTTGATCATAGTAGGCACAATTCAAATAATCTATGCAGCTTCAACATCTCTCGGTCAACGCAACTTAAAAAAGCGAATTGCTTATTCTTCCGTATCTCATATGGGTTTCACAATTCTAGGAATTAGTTCCTTAACTGATACAGGACTCAATGGAGCCATTTTACAAATGATTTCTCATGGATTTATTGGTGCTGCACTTTTTTTCTTGGCGGGAACGAGTTACGACAGAATACGTCTTGTTTATCTCGATGACATGGGAGGAATAGCTATCCCAATGCCAAAAATTTTTACACTCTTCAGTAGTTTCTCAATGGCTTCCCTTGCATTGCCGGGAATGAGCGGTTTTGTTGCAGAATTGGTAGTATTTTTTGGCATAATTACTAGCCAAAAATTTTTTTTAATCCCTAAAATACTAATTACATTTGTAACGTCAATTGGAATGATATTAACCCCTATTTATTTATTATCTATGTTACGCCAGATTTTCTATGGATACAAGCAATTTAATGTTTCAAACTCTCATTTTTGTGATTCTGGACCACGAGAACTCTTTATTTCGATCTGTATCTTTCTACCTATAATAGGTATTGGTATTTATCCAGATTTTGTTTTTTCACTATCAGTTGACAAGGTCGAAAATATTTTATCTAATTATTTTTATAATATAGATAGTTTTCCTCATTTCATCACTAAATAAGATTAAGATAATAATAAATTATAAATTAAGATATAAATAAAAATACAAATCAAATTAATAGATACAAAAAAAAAAATTGTCTTTTTATTTTCATAAATTTTCTTTTTATAATTCTAATTATAATATAATTATTAATATAAAATTCTATATTATATGAAAATTGAATATTAATTCAAATTCTTTTTTCTAATTAATAATTATTAATTAGAAACATGAATTTTCAAATTTGAATTAGATACGTTTGGAGTTTTTGAGAACCATAAACATAAAGTAGTTATTCAAAATGGTTCTCAAAAACTCTTACAAACTCTCGTTCTATTTATATATGCTTTTCCTGTGTATTCGTAAGGTCTTTTCTTCAATTATTCAATTAGAAGTTAGTGTGAACGAACCATAACTATGTAGCCCTATTCCTAATAGATTTACCCCAAAATAGCAGATCCAAATTATAAGAAATCCCATAGAAGCCACAATTGCAGAATTTACGCCTTGCAATTTTTGGGTTGTTCGAGTATGTAAATAAATCGCAAATATAGTCCAAGTAATAAATGCCCAAGTTTCCTTGGGGTCCCAATTCCAATATGATCCCCATGCCTCATTAGCCCATACTGCTCCTGAAAGAATACCAACGGTTAAAAAGATAAATCCTAGGCTAATAACACGACAACTCCAACAATCCAATTGCTGAATCAATTGATACTTATGATAATTTCTAAACGAAATAAAAAAAGTGTTCTGTAAAACATTGTTTATTTCATTCACGTCTTGGATCTCGCCAAGGGAAACCGACCCAATTAAAAAATGATTGCTTTTACGTTTACAAAAAATCTCTCCGTTTTTTCGAAATGTAATTACTAGAAGAGCTATTGATAATAATGATCCACATAGAAGAGCTGCATAGCTCAATACCATCATACTTACGTGCATCATTAACCACTGGGATTGGAGAGCAGGTACTAATTTTGTGGATTGACGCATTTCAGTTAAAAGACCTGAAGTAGCAAAGCCTTGGGTAAAAATAGCACTTGGGACGGTTATTGCACTTAAATTATTTTTATGGTTCGTAAAATAGGGCACCATATTAATAATGGAAAAACTCCATGAAAGGAACATTAATGATTCATATAAATTACTTAAGGGGAAATGTCCAGAATAAATCCAACGAATAACTAAAAATCCTGTTATACAGAAAAAAGTAGCTATAAGTCCTTTTTTTGCCGAATCATATAGTCCTACAATTTCGTGGACTAATGAGGTTATCAAATAAATCGTAATTACAATTGAAACAATCGAAAAAGAGATGTGAGTTAATATATGTTCTAAAATCAAAAATATCATAAAAATCCTAAACGAAAAGGGGGTCTTTCAACAATGGAATGTAAATCTGGGATTGAATTCATTATAGGATTTATTCTATTTCTTTTCGAAGATGCCGCCACTCGGACTCGAACCGAGATGCTCTAGCACTGCTTCCTAAGAGCAGCGTGTCTACCGATTTCACCATAGCGGCGTGCTCGAAATCATAATAGCTCATCCATATTCAATCGTCGAGATTGAAGGAGTCGATTCATTGCAATATCCTTTAGTTTTAGGAAAAAGAAATAAAGACTCGCTCAAATTTCTATTTGAACGTTCAAAAATTTTTCTTTGTGGGATAGTGGTAGTTTTGTTTTAATAATGCAATAGGATTTCGTGCAGTTTAAGTTAAGCTCTTCTGGAATGTAAAAGTTGGAACCGGAGAGTTCTGTTCTTAGTCCTGGCAGAGAACTCAAAAATTTCCTTTTTTACCCCACTCCTATTTTTGAGAATTTTTTTGTCAATGAAAATGAAAAAGGGATTTTTTATTTTTTATGGATCACAATTTCTATCAGAATTTTTATTTTTCTCGATTTCCAAAATCTATTTGGAAAGAAAAATAGAATTATCAATATATTCATCTAGATATCGTGATTTATAGATATTTATCTTGATCGATCCTGTAGTTCAAACATAGGATCTATATTCAAGATACACAATACAATAAATCTTCCTTATTCAAGATATATAATACAATAAATCTTCCTTAAAGAAAAAGAATACTCTTTTTCTTTTTAAAAAGTAAATCGATGGGGAAGATTATAATCCCCATCCCGCAAAAACCTATACCTATTAAAAAGAGAAAAAGAGAGAGAAAACTTTGTATCTTGAGTTTCATTTTTTTTTTTTTATAGTAACTTTTCAGTAGACAGAAAAGTTTTTATTCTACATATCACAATATGAAATAAAATTTCATATTGATCGGTTCAAAATATTAAAATATTAGTTAATGAGGGTCATTCCTCTTACAAAATTCTATTAGCCAATTGATTAATTCATATCAATTCAGATTATTCCAAGACTTTATTATTTGTTTGTTTCACAAAAAAAACTTTTTGAATTCCCGGTAGAAATAGATTTTGCTAAAGAAAACGCTTTTACCGCTGCCCAATACCCTTTGATTTTCCAAATATTTTTACGAATACGCTTTTTTGATATAGAAGTACGTTTCTTCGGAACCGCCATTCAAAAATGAAGAGTTTACTCATTCTTATAGTTAAATGTGAAAGACATCTATTGTTCAAAATCGATCTTTTTTTTTCATTATTATTACATACAATATCCTTACAGACAATATCCGAAGTAAATAAAAAATAATACTTTTTCTTATTTTCTTAGTTACTACTTTATATACTTCATATCTTCATTCGGATCTATATTGATGGATCTACTCCTATAGAAATCACATTGCTTGTCGTTAAGTTAATAAGAAAAGAAGGAGGTTCAAATTTGTATCTCCGGTGATTTTCGTCATGTTACATTTTTCATTTTAATAAAATAAATTGAAAAAATAAAAAAAAAAGAATTGAAAAGTTTCAGAATCCTTACCCGCGTTAAAAAACTCTACTGTAAAATCCTTTCTATTAATTCTAATTGATCAAACAAGAAAGTATACCTAATGAAAATTCAAATGAATCAGTAGTTAAGTGATACGTGACTTTAGAATAAAGAACATTTAAGTAATATATTTTTTCCTTGTTCTATAGATAGAAATTCTCGTAATAATGGAATGGTTGAAAATCTCATATTTTGTATCTTCATAAATATTTTAAAATATTTTACTTAATACTTAATAATTTAGTAGTAATTTTTCTCCAATAAATTAATCTTATCATTTAACCACTAATAACTTCTTGATTTTAATATTTTGAATATTTGTGAAAGAATAAATAATCACAATGATTAGAATTTTCAATTTTATTCGAGTTCTTTCATATCTTTATATAAATTTCATTTTTTTTTTCTTTTTGCTCTTTCCGAAAGGGATAAGAACTGGTGAATCGGAAACAAAACAACAATTAATAAAAATAAAAAAGTTTCATTTTCTTATGGAACATACATATCAATATGCATGGATCATACCCTTCATTCCACTTCCAGTTCCGATAGCAATAGGAGTGGGGCTTCTCCTTGTTCCGGCGGCAACAAAAAGTCTTCGTCGTATGTGGGCTTTTTTTAGCGTTTTATTACTAAGTATCATTATGATTTTTTCAGCCGATCTGTCTATTCAGCAAATAAACGGCAGTTTTCTCCATCAATATGTATGGTCTTGGACCATCAATAATGATTTTTCCTTAGAATTTGGCTACTTGATTGATCCACTTACTTCCATTATGTTAATATTAATAGCTACTGTTGGAATAATGGTTCTTATTTATAGTGACAATTATATGTCTCATGATCAAGGTTATTTGAGATTTTTTGCTTATATAAGTTTTTCCAATGCTTCCATGTTGGGATTAGTTACTAGTTCAAATTTGATACAAATTTATATTTTTTGGGAATTAGTTGGAATGTGCTCGTACCTATTAATAGGGTTTTGGTTCACACGACCAATTGCGGCAAGTGCTTGTCAAAAAGCCTTTGTAACTAATCGTATAGGGGATTTTGGTTTATTATTAGGAATCTTAGGTTTTTATTTTATAACAGGTAGTTTCGAATTCCGGGATTTGTTCGAAATAACCAATAACTTGATTGATAATGATGAGGTCAATTCTTTCCTTCTTACTTTATGTGCCTCCCTCTTATTCGTCGGCGCAGTTGCTAAATCGGCACAATTCCCCCTTCATGTATGGTTACCAGATGCCATGGAAGGGCCTACTCCTATTTCAGCTCTTATCCATGCTGCTACTATGGTAGCAGCAGGAATTTTTCTTGTAGCTCGACTTCTTCCTCTTTTTACAGCCATACCTTACGTAATGAATTTCGTTTCTTTGATAGGTATAATAACAATACTTTTAGGGGCTACTTTGGCTCTTGCTCAACGAGACATTAAGAGATGTTTAGCCTATTCTACAATGTCTCAATTGGGTTATACTATGTTAGCTTTAGGTATGGGGTCTTATCGAGCCGCTTTATTTCATTTGATCACTCATGCCTATTCGAAAGCATTATTATTTTTAGGATCCGGATCTATTATTCATTCAATGGAAACCATTATTGGGTATTCACCAGAGAAAAGTCAGAACATGGCTCTTATGGGCGGTTTAACAAAATATATGCCGATTACAAAAATTTCCTTTTTATTAGGTACACTTTCTCTTTGTGGTATTCCACCTCTTGCTTGTTTTTGGTCCAAAGACGAGATTCTTAATGATAGTTGGTTGTATTCACCGATTTTCGCGATAATAGCTTGTTTCACAGCGGGTTTAACTGCATTTTATATGTTTCGAATGTATTTACTTACTTTTGAAGGGCATTTAAATGCTCATTTTCAAAATTACAGTGGCAAAAAAAATAGCCTGTTTTCTTCAATATCTATATGGGGCAAAAATGGAGTGAAAGCGATAAAACAAAATTCGGTTTTATCAACAATGGCAATAAATAATAATAAAAGCGCTCCCCTTTTTTCAAAAAAAACGTATCCACTTGAATCGGACAATACTATGCTATTGCCGCTTCTTGTATTGGTCTTATTAACTTTGTTCGTCGGATCCGTAGGAATTCCTTTTGATTTTGATCAAAAAGGAATATATTTTGATATATTATCAAAATGGTTAACTCCGTCAATAAATCTTTTACACTCAAATTCGAACAATTCTGTGGATTGGTATGAATTTGTAACAAATGCTATTTTTTCAGTAAGTATAGCCTTTTGCGGACTCTTTATAGCGTCTCTTTTATATAGGCCTGTTTATTCATCTTTCCAGAATTTGGACTTAATTAATTCGTTTGTTAAAATGGGTCCTAAGAGAATTTTTTGGGACAAAATAATAAATGTGATATATAATTGGTCATATAATCGTGGTTACGTCGACTTTTTTTATGCAACAACCTTTACTAGGGGTATAAGAGGGGTAGCTGAACTAATTTCTTTTTTTGATAGACAAGTAATTGATGGAATTACGAATGGAGTTGGTATTACAAGTTTCTTTGTAGGAGAGGGAATTAAATATGTAGGGGGCGGGAGAATTTCTTCGTATCTATTTTTTTATTTATTTTATGTCTTGATTTTTTTCTTAATTTACTACTTAAATATATTAAATTGAAAATTTAGTTTTATTTATTTATTTAATATTTTTTAATTTAATATATTAATTATAAATTATATTTATAAAATCAATTTTTTTTTTTGAAATTATTAATTATTATAAATTATTATATTATTGTTTATATTATTGTTTTGTTTCTGAATAGGTCTGTCACTTTTTTTAACATCTTTTTGTTGTTTTGATGGATCTGATCCGGGATTCCCTTGTTTTTGTGTATCTGATCCAAAATTTTCTTGGACTGGCTTCTTTTTTTCTTCTTGATTTTGATTTTCTAATTCAAGAGAGTTTTCTTGATTAGATAATATAGGAAGATCCTTTTTTTCCTTTCTGTGAATTTTTTGTTTTTCACTAACGTTATTATTTTCATTAAAATGAAAAAGAAGTAAATTCATTGGTATGGTCCACGGTTGAATTTTATATGCACCGTAAGGTGACACAAATTCTGGGAAAAACCAAAGTTCCAAATTCGATATAGGACAATTTATTATTTCTTCATTCATTTCCATCCAGTCAAAATAAGTTTTTGTTTGATTGGATGGGTTGATTTGTTTATGAATCGCGAGATAAAAAAAATCCTTTTTATCAATTTTCTCAATTATTTGATAAAAATTATTCCGAGTCTTAGTTTTTTTATTAATGTTGGCCTCGATATCCATATCGGTCCAGCACTCAATATCGATTTTTGTTCTAATACAAAAATGAAAAATTTTCCAATCAAAATATTTTCTATCCGGATTTCTATCCGTATCATAATCTTCTCTTAGATAATTATTAAGAGATATATCTCCCGGCAAATAAAATAGTTTAGGATTATATGTATTGTAATTACATGTGTTGTAAGTATAGAGAAATTTTTTTTCCCCATTTACTTGTAATGGCGATCTAGAAATATATGAATCCTTCTTATCTTCATAATTAATATATTTATGTGATAAACAATCATATTTATAGTTTTTAAATTGATCTTTTTGATTCAGTAATGAATCCACTGCATAATTAGAATTTTTTTGTTTCTCGTAATGAATTAATTGGTCTTTTTCATTTTCATATAAATAAAAATTGGTTAAGTTTTTAGTTTGAACCATATAACTTTGATGGACTCTTTTTCGCCATTTTTGCGGTACTAATCGCGACCATCTAGTATGAGAAAAATCATATTGATAGTGATAATGTCCTCTTAACCAGTTTTTCCATTTATTCATTCTAAAATTGTGAAGTTTCTTATGTCTTGATTCCGAATGAAATATTCCTTGTGTTCCAAAGGAATCTTTTATTCTATCCTTAAGAAAAAGAAGTGTTCCACGATATTGAAGTACAGATCTCAAGTGATACTTGTTAAAAATTTTGGTTTGTGATAATTTGTAAAATACATATGCCTGTGGCAGAGAAGCAAGGTCACAAAAAATATGTGAATTTTTCTTATTAAAAAGTGACTTTTTTATAGTCGAAAAAAAATGAATTTTATTTGGATTTGTTTCATCAATTTCTTTTTTATTTGTTTTGGAACTATATTTAAAAAAATTTTTGTTTTTTGATTCAAGAATAAATTTTACATTGATTCTGATACTAGTTATGATACATAAAAGGCTTTCTATGTATACCCTTTCAATAAAAAATTTCATAAAATAGTACCATTTGCGTATTAATCGGTTACTTTTTCTTTTTACTATTTGCCCAATAATTTTCGGCGATTCTAATCCCTTATCATCACAACTTTTTTCGTTAGAACTAATATCTCTATTTGGAATTAGAAATATATTTTTCTTGTCTTTTGCAATTTTTTCAATTTGATTTCTGATTATACTTGTCCTATCAGCCACATCTTTTATTTTTTTTGCTATCAGTGAATAATTTATCCAATCCGTGGATCTAATTCGAATGGGTGATTCATGAATAATCTGATTACTTATTTTATTTATATAAATAATTTTTTTTTTTTTTGTACTCAATTCATCTATTTCTCTCAATCCAAATAATGGAATTTGACTTACTTTTGCAAGTTTTTTCATTCTTATTTTTATAAATCGAAATAGTTTGATAATCCATCGTGTTTTTTCTTTTGAAACCTTTATCAAAAATTTTGTTCTTTCTTTCAAAATTCTTAGAGCTAGAAAACATTTCTTTTTCACTTTTATAAGTTTTTTTTCAATTTCTTGCCAGACGGGTTCAAAAAAGGAAGGTCGTTTTCGGGGAGAACCAAAAGGTAGTTCAGCTTCCATTCCCCAAACTGTTAAAAAACAAAAATTCTCTGTTTTCCCTTTCTTTTTCATTGGATCCCTATGATTGAATTGTACTTTTGATCTGTGCCAAGGTTTCAGACAGAAAGGAAATAGGATCTTTATCTGAATACCGTCAGTTAACCAATTTTTCGGAAATTCTTTTTCTGACAATTGAATACCATTATAAGTGCATTTAACATGTATTTCTTTACTCCATGCTTTAAAATCCTCCTGCCACTCGGGGAATTGACATAATAATATACGTCCAAAATTTTTGGTTATTATCAATGAGGGCAATACTAAAAATTTTCTAAGAATCGATTGGGTTACTAACATATAACCCCTTATTGCTTGAGCAAATAGAAGAGTATCCCAAGTTTCTGATATTATTATCCGTTCATTTTCCTGTCTTTTTTCCTCCTTTTTTTTTTCTTTTTCTTTTGTCTCTTCAGAATTCGAAATTTTGAATTCCGTGCCTTTCCCCTTCCAATTTTTGAAACTCAAATTCAGCATTCCGGAGATATCAAAAAAAAAAGTTTTATCTACCCTGTCAAAAAAAAGTGGGGAATGCACAGTTGCTTGAAACAGTTCGCAAGTAACTGTTTTACGTCTTTGAGCGCGCATGGATCCTTTGATTAGATCTCGACGAAAATCTGATTGTTGCGAATAACGTGTCAAATTCACTTCGTCTGATTTTTTCTGATTGCTAATATTCTTGGTAGTACTAATATTCTCGGTAGTACTAGTATTCTCGGTAGTAGTAGGAGTATTCTGGTTCTTCTTATTATCAGTAAAAATGACTACATGTTTTGCTTTTCGTGAACGAATACCACGATCCAGTCTTGACTCTTCGTCATTTTCTATCTCCTGGTCTTTGAAATCGTCGGTCAATTTGTATGACCACCGAGGAACCTTTTTTTTGATTTCATTTATTTCAAGAGATTCTTCTATAATTGTTTGATCATTAGGATACGTTGTAGATGCATTGAAGAAATTTTTCGATTGATTTTCTGAATCAATTTTTTTTTGTTCCGCAAATGAGGAAAGGACTTTGAAATTCAAATTAGGCATCGGTTCCCCTGCAAATTCACTTTCAAATTCTCGGAAATCGGTATCAAGGATACCATGAAACTTATTTATCCAAAAGGTTGTTATAGAATCTTCTATTGAGGTGAATAAAGAATTTTGTATTGTTCCGCGACGGGGGCCATTCAAAAAAGGATCATACATTTTAGGTAAGCATTTTTGTTCAGTCTCATCATTGCACAATCTAGTCCTTTTTTCAAGTACATCCAGATCAAGAAACCCTTTGCCTAGAGCTTCAATTCGATTGAGAAATTCGTTGCTCAGGTTGTTTCTCTTTTGTTCATTGGTATAAACCCAATGATTATACAATTCTTCCGGGGAAATTTTTTCTGTCGTGCACAAAAACAACTTTTTTTGTATCATTTCAAAAAAAGTTGATAAACCGGGTGGATATGTAAAAGCTATCCTTTTGTTTCCGTTACTTATACATGTATAAAAAAAATATTGTGACATTTCATTTCTTACAGCATTTTCAAATCGATCATTTTTTATATATCGCAATGGACGATTCCATCGTTTATAGTTGAAAAGAAGAATTACAAGAGGTTTTTCAAACCAGAATCTGAATAGGTCTGTCACTTTTTTTTTATCTTTGATTTCTATTT